TATCTGGATCTAAAGAACCAGTCAAAATATGATATATCAATCATATCATTGTAGCAACTGAAATCTTTTTTGCATAAACAAAAGAAAAATCAATCTGATTCTAAGGTGTGAAGCAAAATATAGAAAAAAGATGTGGATAAATGGAAGGGTGAAAGAAAGAGAGAAAAAAAATAGCAATGATATATGATTCCAATATGTAAGGTCTATGAATTATCTCATAAAAGGCAGTGTAATAAAGCATCAATACTGATTTATCGATAATCAAATGAATTTGTTCATAGAAAAAAAAAAATAAAGAGCCTCGAGCCAATAAAGACTGATAAAATTGACTCAAGAACAAATTAAATTAAGAGCTCCATTGTAGAATTCAGGCCTAACCATTAAGCAAGGAGCGATGGGAACGATGGAACCTATGAATCTAGAAGATTCTATTGAAAACGAATCCTAATGATTCATTGGTCGGGATGGCGGAACGAACCGGGAACCAATTCATCTATTCTGAGAAGTCATGAGCTAACCCTACAACTGAAATAGATATTGAAAGAGGAAATATTCGCCCGCGAAAACTTGATTTTCTTGGATTGCTAAATTTTGGGCAATCCGATACGATAAAGGACAAAATAAAATAACGATTCGTTATACGTTATAACCTTATCAAAAAATATTATCTATAAATAGAAATAGATCTTTAATATATTTAGTTATATATCCAAATACGATATAAAAATTACTAATAGATTAGATGAAATCTCAAAGAATCCCACGATTCAGTGTATTATTCATTAAATACATGGATATCTTAATTCAATTTAAATATTTTTTATTTGAATCCTTTTATTCGCGAGGAGCTGGATGAGAAGAAACTCTCACGTCCAGTTCTGTAGTAGAGATGGAATTGAGAAACAACCATCAACTATAACCCCAAAAGAACCCGATTCCGTAAACAACATAGAGGAAGAATGAAGGGAATATCTTATCGAGGTAATCAGATTTGTTTCGGTAAATATGCTCTTCAAGCACTTGAACCCGCTTGGATCACATCTAGACAAATAGAAGCCGGACGACGAGCAATGACACGAAATGCGCGTCGTGGCGGAAAAATATGGGTACGTATATTTCCAGACAAACCAGTTACAGTAAGACCCACAGAAACCCGTATGGGTTCGGGGAAAGGATCCCCTGAATATTGGGTAGCTGTTGTTAAACCAGGTCGAATACTTTATGAAATGGGTGGAGTAACAGAAAATATAGCCAGAAAAGCTATTTCAATAGCAGCGTCCAAAATGCCTATACGAACCCAATTCATTATTTCGGGATAAGAATGTAAAACCAAAAGAAATAGGTCTTGGGAATGAAAAAAAAAAAAACAATCGCAGGTTTCTTTTTTTGGACAAACAATATTTCTTTTTTTTTCTTCGCCCTTTGCATTCAACAAACAGATTCAAAAAAAAAAAATGATATGATTCAACCTCAGACCCATTTGAATGTAGCGGATAACAGCGGGGCTCGAGAATTGATGTGTATTCGAATTATAGGAGCTAGCAATCGCCGATATGCTCATATTGGTGACATTATTGTTGCTGTGATCAAAGAAGCAGTACCAAATATGCCCCTAGAAAGATCAGAAGTGGTCAGAGCTGTAATTGTACGTACCTGTAAAGAACTCAAACGTGACAACGGTATGATAATACGATATGATGACAATGCTGCAGTTGTCATTGATCAAGAAGGAAATCCAAAAGGAACTCGAGTTTTTGGTGCGATCGCCCGGGAATTGAGACAGTTAAATTTTACTAAAATAGTTTCATTAGCTCCCGAGGTATTATAAGATAAGAGCGTGATATGGTTATAGTAGGGTATTTGAAAAAATAGATTAAGATTAATTAGTAGATTGTGTCTCACGCATATACCTTGAATAATTCATATTCATAGATAAATAAAAGAAGTAAAAAAGAAAAACATGTTGATTATATCAAAATTCGGAGAAACCAATAATTTTAGTTCATCATGGGTAGAGACACTATTGCTGACATAATAACCTCTATACGAAATGTTGATATGGATAGAAAAAGAGTGGTTCGAATAGCATCTACAAATATTACCGAAAACATTGTTAAAATACTTTTACGAGAAGGTTTTATCGAAAACGTGAGGAAACATCGGGAAAGCAACAAATCTTTTTTGGTTTTAACCCTGCGACATAGAAGGAATAGGAGAAGGCCCTATAGAAATCTTTTAAATTTAAAACGGATCAGTCGACCTGGTCTACGAATCTATTCTAACTATCAACGAATTCCTAGAATTTTAGGTGGAATGGGGATTGTAATTCTTTCTACTTCTCGAGGTATAATGACAGATCGAGAGGCTCGACACGAAGGAATCGGAGGAGAAATTTTGTGTTATATATGGTAATCCTTCTATTATCCGAATTGGATCCGAAACTTCCTATTTGTGAAAAAAAAAAGAGAAAGGGCGGGTTGTCTAATATCGTTCCTCCTCC